ATACAATTAAGTATTTATATATATATAAATATTTAATATTAATGTTTACTATTTAAATTATTAATATAGATATTTAATATATATATAAATATTTATATACATATTATAATATTTATAATACGTTTATATATATATATATGTATATTAAAATTTTATTATTTATATCATTATTAATCTTAATAAATATTATGCTATAAATAATAAACTATATATATAATTTATTTTAAACTTGAACACAAGCAATTTTATTTTTTTTTACATAAAATATTATTAAATGAATTGCCTGACAAAAGGATTACTTTGATAGAGTAAATTATATAATTTTTGAATTATATTCATTACTTTATTTTTAAAATATATTTTCTTCTACAAAAAACGATGAAAAATCGCTTATTTTTTTTTTTCTATATAGACAATTTTGTATTTCTATTTAACTTGATTGGCCCCAACCGCAACATTATTTAACTTATGCACATGAATATTATATTCAATAGAATTAAACTATTCCCAAAAGCATCAAAAGCTTCTGTGCATCATACACCAAAATATAAAAAGATAAGCTAATAAAGCTAATGGGTTCATACCCCATTTATAAAGGTTATTAATCCTTTTCTTTTTAATTATTAAAAATTCTTCTAAAATTTTATTCATTTTAATTATAATATTAGGATCCCTTATTGCTGTTTCAGCTAATTCATGAATAAGAGCATGAATAGGATTAGAAATTAATTTATTGTCATTTATTCCCTTAATAAACGACACTAATAATTTAAAATCTTCTGAAGCCTCCTTGAAATATTTCTTAACCCAAGCATTAGCCTCAAGAATCCTATTATTTGCAGTAATTATTTATATAATAAAATTCAATATTATATTTCAAATAGAATCAAAAAATAATTTCAGAAAAATAATTATTTTGTCATCCCTTTTATTAAAAAGAGGAACTGCCCCTTTTCACTTTTGATTTCCAGAAGTAATAGAAGGACTATCATGAACTAATTCATTAATTTTAATAACATGACAAAAATTAGCCCCTTTAATAATGATTTCATATATTCAACTTAATGAATTTATCTTTATTGTAATTATTATTTCAGCCATTGTAGGTTCACTCGGAGGACTAAATCAAACATCTTTACGAAAAATTATGGCATTTTCATCTATTAATCATTTAGCATGGATACTAAGAGCAATATTAATTCATGTAAATATTTGACTTAACTACTTTTTATTCTATTCTCTTCTGTCAACTACAATTATCTGAATATTCAATATATTTAAACTATACCATTTTAATCAAATATTTTCCTATTTCTCATCATCAAAATATATAAAAACAATTATAATAATTAACTTATTATCATTAGGCGGTTTACCCCCGTTTACAGGATTTCTCCCCAAATGAATAATTATTCAATATCTTTCTATTAATAGACAAATTCTTCTAGTAACTGTATTAATTACAACGACTCTAATCACATTATTCTTTTATTTACGAATAGGATTCTCCGCTTTTATACTAAACTACTATGAAAACAACTGATTGTTTTATGTTCCATTTAATACTTTCAATTTAAAATCCTTTATAATATCAACTTTTATCTCAATTCTAGGATTACCTATTCTATCAATAATTTATATTATACTTTAAGGCTTTAAGTTAAACCAAACTAATAGCCTTCAAAGCTATAATTATAAGTAAAAATCTTTTAAGCCTTAGCACTATGTACTCCTTTAGAATTGCAGTCTAATATCATTTTTATATATGACTATAAAGCCTAATGATTAAAGAGAAAAATTCCCATAAATAGATTTACAATCTATTGCCTAAACTTCAGCCATTTAATCGCGACAGTGGCTTTTCTCTACTAATCATAAAGATATTGGGACTTTATATTTTATTTTCGGAGCATGGGCAGGAATAGTGGGAACATCTCTCAGAATTATTATTCGGGCTGAACTAGGACATCCAGGAGCTCTAATTGGTGATGATCAAATCTATAATGTAATTGTCACAGCACATGCATTTATTATAATTTTCTTCATAGTTATACCTATCATAATTGGTGGATTTGGTAACTGACTAGTACCCCTTATACTAGGAGCACCAGATATAGCCTTTCCACGAATAAATAATATAAGATTCTGAATACTCCCCCCATCACTTACCCTTCTTTTAGCAAGTAGTATAGTAGAAAATGGAGCAGGCACAGGATGAACAGTCTACCCCCCTCTATCAGCTGGAATTGCTCATGGAGGAGCTTCAGTTGACCTAGCAATTTTTTCTCTTCATTTAGCAGGTATTTCATCAATCTTAGGAGCAGTAAATTTTATTACAACAGTAATTAATATGCGATCAACAGGTATCACACTTGACCGTATACCATTATTTGTATGATCTGTTGTAATTACAGCCATTTTACTTCTTCTTTCTTTACCTGTTCTGGCAGGAGCTATCACCATACTTTTAACAGATCGAAATTTAAATACATCATTTTTTGATCCAGCAGGAGGGGGAGATCCTATTCTATATCAACACCTATTTTGATTCTTTGGTCACCCAGAAGTTTATATTTTGATTCTCCCAGGATTTGGGATAATTTCCCATATTATTAGCCAAGAATGTGGGAAAAAAGAAACATTTGGGTCCTTAGGTATAATTTATGCTATACTAGCCATTGGTCTATTAGGGTTTATTGTATGAGCTCACCACATATTTACTGTAGGTATAGATGTAGACACACGAGCTTACTTCACGTCTGCTACAATAATTATTGCCGTTCCCACAGGAATTAAAATTTTCAGTTGATTGGCAACACTACATGGAACACAAGTTTCTTACTCACCTGCCCTTCTGTGAGCCCTAGGATTTGTTTTCCTTTTTACAGTAGGAGGACTAACAGGTGTAGTACTAGCAAATTCATCAATTGATATTATCCTCCATGACACATATTATGTAGTAGCCCACTTTCACTACGTTTTATCTATAGGAGCTGTATTTGCTATCATAGGAGGTTTCATCCACTGGTACCCCTTATTTACAGGACTCACAATAAACTACGAATGATTAAAAAGTCAATTCGTAGTTATATTTATTGGAGTAAATTTAACATTCTTTCCACAACACTTTTTAGGTCTAGCAGGAATACCTCGACGATATTCTGATTATCCAGATGCTTATACGGCCTGAAATATTGTTTCAACAATTGGTTCAACAATTTCTCTATTAGGAATCCTAATATTCTTATTCATTATTTGAGAAAGTATAATTACCCAACGACAAGTTATTTTTCCAATTCAACTAAATTCATCTATTGAATGATATCAAAATATTCCACCAGCAGAACATAGCTATTCAGAATTACCTCTACTTACTTAATTCTATTATGGCAGATTAGTGCAACAGATTTAAGCCCTGTATATAAAGTAATTCACTTTTATTAGAAACAATGTCAACATGAGCTAATATAGGTCTTCAAGATAGAGCCTCACCACTAATAGAACAACTCATTTTCTTTCATGATCATGCAATATTAATTTTAATTATAATTACAGTATTAGTAAGCTATCTAATAATTATGTTATTTTTTAATTCCTATACTAATCGATTCCTACTTCACGGACAAACAATTGAAATTGTATGAACGATTCTTCCAGCTATTGTCCTCTTGTTTATTGCATTCCCATCTCTACGTCTTCTCTATTTACTAGACGAAATTAATGAACCTATTATTACACTAAAAACTATTGGTCATCAATGATACTGAAGTTATGAATATTCAGACTTTCTGTCAGTAGAATTTGATTCATATATAGTTCCCACTCATGAATTACCAGTTGATGGATTCCGTCTATTGGATGTAGATAACCGAGTAGTATTGCCAATAAATTCCCAAATCCGCATCCTAGTAACAGCCGCTGATGTAATTCATTCATGAACTGTACCAGCCCTAGGAGTTAAAGTAGATGGAACACCAGGACGATTAAACCAAACTAACTTCTTTATTAATCGTCCTGGATTATTTTTTGGACAATGTTCAGAAATTTGCGGAGCTAATCACAGCTTTATACCCATTGTTATTGAAAGAGTCCCCGTAAATTATTTCCTTAAATGAATCTCAACAATTAATTAACCATTAGATGACTGAAAGCAAGTAATGGTCTCTTAAACCACACTATAGTAAATTAGCAATTACTTCTAATGAAAAACTTTATAAAAAAATTAGTTAAGCAATAACATTAGTTTGTCAAGCTAAAATCATTAGAAAGCTAATATTTTTTGATTCCTCAAATAGCACCTCTGAGATGATTAAGCCTATACATTATATTTACAATTACATTAATTATATTTTGTATAATAAACTATTATATTTTTATTCCTAACCCCCCTAAAACATTTGAAAAAAGTAAAACTTTACCAGCAACTATAAACTGAAAATGATAACTAATTTATTCTCTGTTTTCGACCCCTCATCTAACCTATTTAATCTATCCTTAAACTGAATAAGAACATTTGTAGGATTTATTATTATTCCCCCAATGTTCTGACTAATTCCGTCACGATTTCACATTATTTGAAATTCTATTCTCTTGACACTTCACAAAGAATTTAAAACTCTTTTAGGCCCTACAGGCCATAACGGAAGCACCTTCATCTTTATCTCTTTGTTTTCAATAATTGTATTCAATAATTTTATAGGTTTATTCCCATATATCTTTACTAGAACCAGTCATATAGCCATGTGTTTAGCTTTAGCCCTTCCCCTTTGATTAAGATTTATAATTTATGGATGAATTAATCACACTCAACACATATTTGCACACTTAGTTCCTCAAGGGACCCCAGCCGTTTTAATACCTTTTATGGTATGTATTGAAACTATCAGAAATATTATCCGGCCAGGCACATTAGCAGTTCGTCTTACTGCTAATATAATTGCCGGTCATTTACTATTAACATTAATGGGAAACACTGGCCCATCCCTATCACTAATTTTAGCATCATTTCTAGTAATTGGCCAAATTGCTCTTTTAGTCCTAGAATCAGCCGTAGCTATTATTCAATCTTATGTTTTTGCTGTTCTTAGAACACTTTATTCTAGAGAAGTAAACTAAATATATGTCAACACACTCTAACCACCCATTTCATTTAGTAGACTATAGTCCATGACCTCTGACAGGAGCTATTGGAGCATTAACTATAGTTTCAGGCCTAGTAAAATGATTTCACCAATTTAACCCCTCACTAGTAATTTTAGGGACTGTAATTACAATCTTAACTATATATCAATGATGACGAGACATCTCTCGAGAAGGAACATTTCAGGGCCTCCATTCATACCCAGTTAATATTGGATTACGGTGAGGAATAATTTTATTTATTGTATCAGAAGTATTTTTCTTTATTTCTTTCTTTTGAGCTTTCTTTCATAGAAGATTATCACCAGCCATTGAACTAGGAGCCACTTGACCACCAATTGGTATTATCCCATTTAATCCATTCCAAGTCCCCCTTCTTAATACTGCGATCCTTCTAGCTTCAGGAGTAACAGTTACTTGGGCGCATCATAGCCTTATAGAAAGAAATCACTCTCAAGCTACACAAGGGTTATTTTTTACTATTCTTTTAGGAATCTATTTTACTGTCCTTCAAGGATATGAATACATTGAAGCACCCTTTTCCATTGCTGACTCTGTTTACGGATCAACATTTTTTATAGCAACAGGATTTCACGGACTTCACGTTTTAATTGGAACAACATTTCTTACTGTTTGCTTAATACGACATTTAAATAACCACTTTTCAAGTTTGCATCACTTTGGCTTTGAGGCTGCTGCTTGATACTGACATTTTGTAGATATTGTTTGATTATTCCTATATGTATCTATTTACTGGTGAGGAGGATAATTTATCTATGTAGTATAAAGTATATATGACTTCCAATCATAAGGCCTATTAGATAATAGTATAGATAATTATATTAATTTTATTGATAGGAATCATCATCATTATAATTTCGATTGTAGTAATAATAATTGCGTCAATCCTGTCAAAGAAAGCTATTACAGATCGTGAAAAATGTTCACCCTTTGAATGCGGATTTGACCCAAAATCATCTTCTCGACTCCCCTTTTCCCTTCAATTCTTTTTAATTGCTATTATCTTTTTAATTTTTGATGTAGAAATCGCTCTCATCTTGCCTATTATTGTAATTATTAATTATTCTAATATAATTACATGATTATTAACTTCAATAATTTTCATTATTATTCTGGTTATTGGTCTTTACCATGAATGAAACCAAGGTGCCCTAAACTGATCAAACTAGGGTTGTAGTTAATTATAACATTTGATTTGCATTCAAAAAGTATTGATTTATCAATCTACCTTGAATATGAAGCGATATATTGCAATTAGTTTCGACCTAATCTTAGATGATTTCATCCTTATTCTCTATTAATTGAAGCCAAAAAGAGGCTTATCACTGTTAATGATATCAATGGATTCTATATCCCAATTAAAGAAGTATGTTGAACAAATAAAAGCTGCTAACTTTTTCTTTTAATGGTTAAACTCCATTTATACTTCTAATTTATATAGTTTAATTTTAAAACATTACATTTTCATTGTAAAAATAAAGAAAGTCCTTTATAAATTGCTAGTTATAATTAACTAATATATCCAAAGATATAAATATCACCCCAGCATCTTCAGTGCTATACTCTATATTAAGCTACTTGAATATACAAAAATTATTATAGATACCAAGATAATAATTCAAAAAACAAAGAATATTAAATAAATTTTTAAATTATTATTTTGAACTCTACTAACATATTTAGACATATTTACTAAATTTATATATAAGTTCTGAGCCCCAATAAATTCAGATCAACCTTGGTCCATTCTCTTATATACTGTTCCACCTAAAACTAAAGAATTTCTAATTAGACCATAAGTAGAAATATAAGGTATAAACCATATTCTTCCTAGGAATCAACTTAATTTATAATAAATTAATGATTTATTAAAAAAATACAACTTTACTCTTGAAATTAAATAACCTATAAAACCACCCAGTAAACAAACAACTAAAGTCAACAATTTTAAATAAGAAGGCAAGCAAATTATATAAGGAGTAGGAAAAATTAATCAACTTAATAGGCTTCCCCCAATAATTCTTATGATTAATAAACCTATTATACCACGCAATATTACTCACCCCTCATCATTTAAAACATTTAACGCACCTCTATGTAACTCTCCAGTTATTGAATAATAAGCTAATCGTAAAGAATAACAAACTGTCAACCCAGTAGAAAAAAAGTATAAAAAAAATCTAAACATATTAATATAGGATTGAGAAACCACCTCTAAAATTAGATCCCTTGAATAAAAACCAGCTAAAAAAGGTATCCCACATAAAGCAAAATTAGCAACGTTAAAACAGGAAGAAGTAAAAGGCATATGAATAGATAAACCCCCTATATAACGAATATCTTGGAAATTATTTATATTATGAATAATAGCCCCCGCACACATAAATAATAAAGCCTTAAATAAAGCGTGAGTTAACAAATGAAAAAAAGCAAGATCATAAAACCCTATAGAAAGAATTCTTATTATTAAACCTAATTGGCTTAATGTTGATAAAGCAATGATTTTTTTTAAATCAAATTCAAAATTAGCACCTAACCCAGCTATAAATATTGTTAACCCCGAACCCACTAAAAGAAATTGACCCGCTCATGTATCAACTAATAAAATATTGAAACGAATTAATAAATAAACCCCCGCAGTTACAAGTGTTGAAGAATGAACCAAAGCAGAAACCGGAGTAGGAGCCGCCATAGCTGCCGGTAATCAAGAAGAAAAAGGAATCTGAGCTCTTTTAGTTATAGCAGCTAACATTACAAGACCACCAATTACTGATATCTCTAAATCCCCCCTCATAGTCTGTAAATAAAAGATATAATTTCAACTTCCATAGTTTAATATTCAAGCAATAGACAAAAGCAATGCTACATCTCCAATTCGATTGGATAAAGCAGTTAGTATCCCCGCATTATAGGACTTTTCATTTTGAAAATAGATTACTAAACAATAAGAAACTAACCCCAAACCATCTCAACCAAGCAAAATTCTAATTAAATTAGGTCTAATAATTAATAATATTATTGATAAAACAAATAACAACACCAATATAATAAAACGATTAATAAAAATATCACCAAATATATATTCCCTTCTATAATAAATTACTAGAGAAGAAATTAATAAAACAAAAGACATAAAAATTAATCTTATTCAATCAAGCAAAAAAGTTATAACAATTCTGCTTGAATTTAAAGAAACTAATTCTCACTCAATAAAAATTGTATAATCATTGAACAAAAAATTTATGCCAATAGTAAATAAAATTAATCTAATTAAAAACAAAATTACAAATCTAACAAAACAAATAGATAAAACCCCCACGATCTAAGGTAATATAACATTACTTCACTGACACCACAAATCAATATTTTAATAAACTACTTAGATATAACCAAAGTATACAAGCATCTCTTTTTATAATTAATAAATTTAAAGGAAACCAATGTAAAAAAAGTAATAAATATTCACGAGTTACCCCCCCAGATACAGAATAAAGTCCAGAATATATTTTTCCATGTTGACTATAAGCATATAAATAAAGAGTATAAGCAGCTCTGAAAAAAGATAACAGAGACAGTATAATTATAGTTAATCAAGATCATGCTACAATTCTATTTAATAATCTAATTTCCCCTAATAAATTTAAAGTAGGAGGAGCAGCCATATTACCAGCTCTCAATAAAAACCACCACAAAGCTATTCTAGGCATAAAATTTAGTAAACCCCGATTAATCAAAAGGCTTCGTCTTCCCAGCCGCTCATAAGAAATATTAGCTAAACAAAATAAGCCAGAAGAGCACAACCCATGAGCAATTATTAAAGTATAAGATCCACAAAATCCTCAAAAAGTTAATGTTATTAAACCTCTTAGCACAATTCCTATATGAGCCACAGAAGAATAAGCAATTAAAGCCTTTAGGTCTGTTTGTCGTAAACATATTAATCTTACAAGAACTCCCCCAATAAGGCTAATTCTAACTCAAATATAATTATACTTTAATCCTCTTAATGTTAAAAAAGAAAATACCCGTAATAAGCCATATCCTCCCAATTTTAGCATGATCCCTGCTAAAATTATAGAACCAGACACAGGAGCCTCTACATGTGCTTTAGGAAGCCATAAATGCACTAAAAATATAGGCATTTTTACTAGAAAAGCAAAAATCATCACTAAATATAACAAATCATAGTTATATAAATTATTTATAAGTATATAAAAATTTATTGTTCTCAAATCATTATAAATATAAAAAATCCCTACTATTATAGGCAAAGAAGCTAATAAAGTATAAAACAACAGATAGGTCCCAGCCTGTAAACGTTCAGGCTGATAACCCCACCCTAACACTAAAAATATTGTAGGAATTAATCTACCCTCAAAAAATAAATAAAATAAAAATAAATTTATAGTAGCAAAGCTTAAAACCAATAAAAATAATAAAACAAGAATATTAAAAATAAATAAATTACGATAATTATTATATTTCTCTACTGATTCTCTAGCTAAAACTATTAAAGTACAAATCCATATTCTCAAAAGTACAAGACCAGAAGAAATTAAATCACAGCCCAAAAAATATCTAACTCCTATAAAATAATTTCCAAAATAATTTAAAATAATAAAAATAAAACTTATTAAAAATATTATATTTTGTACCGTCCAGAATATATTTCTTATAAAACTTAAACACATTAATATAGGTATTATTAACAAAATCTTTAACATTGTAAAACTCTAAAAGTTTGAAAATAATCATTTCCATGAGTACGAATTATAGACACGAGAATTGAGAGGCCTAAAGCACCCTCACACACTCTAAAAGTCAAAAATATTATTCTAAAAAATCTTTGATTTCTCAATGAAAGCAAAAAAACTATTAATAAACAAAATAATCTTAAAACAATAAATTCTAAACTTAAGAGTATCGACAATAAATGTTTACGATTCAAAACAAATACAACTACCCCTACTAAAAATATAAATATATATACCCAAATATTAAAAGTTATCATTAGTTTTAATAATTTAATTTAAAAATATTGGTCTTGTAAATCAAAAATAAGACATAAATCTTTTAAAACTTCAAGAGAAAAGAAATTTCTTTTTCATTAATCTCCAAAATTAATATTTTAAATAAACTACCTCTTGACTTCTTGAAATTACCCAATTTATTATTAATTATTCAATTATTATATCAAGTCTAATTTTTATACAAATAAACCACCCCCTAGCTATAGGACTTATATTGTTAATCCAAACGCTAATAATTTCCTTAGCCTCAGGAATTATAGCTAAATCATTTTGATTCTCCTACATCATTTTCCTGGTATTTCTTGGAGGACTTCTAGTCTTATTTATCTACGTTACATCATTAGCCTCTAATGAAATATTTTCAATATCTATAAAAATTACTTTATTAATTTTAACATTTAGATTTATAACCGTCATAATCTTACTTGTTTTAGACTTCAGTATTATTAATTCATTTATAGAAAATTCAGAAATAATTCAACTTTCAGAAAATCAATCTTATTGCAAAGAAAATTCCTTAATTTTAAGAAAAATTTATAATTATCCCACAAATTTATTAACTATTATCCTAATTAACTATCTTTTAATTACTTTAATTGCTATTGTAAAAATTACCAATGTATTTTATGGGCCCCTCCGACAAATAAATTAATGAACAAACCTATTCGTCTTGAACACCCTCTTATAAAAATTGCTAATAATGCTTTAGTTGATCTTCCTGCACCAATTAATATCTCAGCTTGATGAAATTTTGGTTCACTTTTAGGCTTATGTCTAGTTATTCAAATTTTAACAGGACTATTCCTAGCAATACATTATACTGCAGATATTTCAATAGCATTTAATAGAGTTGCTCACATTTGTCGAGATGTAAATTATGGTTGATTATTACGAACCCTACATGCAAATGGAGCATCTTTTTTCTTTATTTGTATTTACTTACATGTAGGACGAGGTATTTACTATGGGTCATATATATATATATATACTTGATTAGTAGGAGTAGTTCTATTATTCTTAGTAATAGGAACCGCTTTCGTAGGCTATGTTCTTCCATGGGGACAAATATCGTTCTGAGGAGCTACTGTTATTACTAATCTATTATCTGCAATCCCATATCTAGGGACCACGCTAGTTCAGTGGGTATGAGGAGGATTCGCGGTTGACAATGCAACACTTACACGATTCTTTACCTTTCATTTTATCTTACCGTTTATTGTAGCAGCAATAACTATAATTCATTTATTATTTCTTCATCAAACAGGATCTAATAACCCCCTAGGCATTAATTCTAATAGTGATAAAATTCCCTTTCACCCATACTTTACATTTAAAGACATTGTAGGATTCATTATTATAATAGCTATTCTAGTAATTCTTACCTTAATTAATCCCTACCTTTTAGGAGACCCAGATAATTTCATTCCGGCCAATCCCCTAGTTACTCCCGTCCACATTCAACCTGAATGGTACTTTTTATGAGCCTACGCAATTCTTCGGTCAATCCCTAATAAACTAGGAGGAGTAATTGCATTAGTAGTAGCTATTGCTATTTTATTTATTCTCCCATTTACACATATAAGAAAATTTCGAGGCATTCAATTTTATCCAATTAATCAAAATCTATTTTGAATCATGGTAATTGCAGTTTTCCTGCTTACATGAATTGGAGCACGCCCTGTAGAATCTCCTTATGTACTTGTAGGCCAACTTTTGACAGTAATCTATTTTGCATATTATATTATTAACCCAATTGCTACTATTTGATGAGATAAACTTTTAAATTAGCTAATGAGCTTGAAACAAGCATGTGTTTTGAAAACACAAGATAGAAAATAATATTTCTATTAGCTTATATACTATTAGCAATTAACTAAATTAAAGTTATTAATAATACCCTTAATCCAACAAAAAATATTAAATAATTTAATGAAAAAGGTAAAAAACACTTTCAAGCCAAATATATTAACTTATCATAACGAAACCGAGGTAAAGTCCCACGAGCTCAAATAAATAAAAAAGATATAAAAGTTAATTTAAAATAAAAAATAATTCTAAAAATATCACCCCCCAAAAAAATTATTCTAAATAATATTCTCATAAACAAAATTCTAGCATATTCAGCCAAAAAAATAAGCGCAAAGCCCCCTCTTCTATATTCAATATTAAAACCAGAAACTAACTCAGATTCCCCCTCAGCAAAATCAAAAGGTGTACGATTAGTTTCAGCTAAACAAGAAGCAAACCAAACTAATCCCATAGGTAACAATAAAACTAAAAACCACAAATAAACCTGATAATAAAAAAAATCAAGTAAATTATATCTGCCAATTAAAATTACAAAAGTTAATAAAACAAGTGCTAATCTAACTTCATAAGAAATAGTTTGAGCAACAGCACGTAAACCACCTAATAAAGCATAATTTGAATTTGATGACCATCCAGCTACTATTACTGTATAAACCCCTAAACTTGTACAGCATAAAAAAAATAATAAACCTAGATTAAATGAATATAATTTAATTAACAAAGGTATACATATTCAAACCAATAAAGATAAAAATAGAGAAAAAATAGGAGAAAAATAATAACAAGCATAGTTAGACATAAATGGATAAGTTTGTTCCTTAGTAAATAACTTGATTGCATCACAAAAAGGTTGCGGAATTCCTACTAGTCCCACTTTGTTAGGCCCTTTCCGAATCTGAATATAACCCAATACTTTACGCTCTAATAAAGTTAAAAAAGCCACAGAAATTAAAACACAAATAATCAAAATTAATCTCCCAACTAAACAAAGAATTAATTCAATATAAAACACGTACTATCTGTAATTTAAATTACATATATAAATTCTAAATTTATTGCACTAATCTGCCAAAATAGTCTATTATATATTATCAGTATTCATTTTCAAAAAATCTTTATTTTTAACACTTGGTCCTTTCGTACTAAAATGTCAATATAAATTTAAAGATAGAAACCAACCTGGCTCACGCCGGTCTGAACTCAGATCATGTAAGAAATTAAGAGTCGAACAGACTCAATACTTTAAACTGCTACGCCTAAAATTAATCTTAATCCAACATCGAGGTCGCAATCTATTTCATCGATATGAACTCTCCGAAACAATTACGCTGTTATCCCTAAGGTAACTTAAATTTTTAATCAATAATACTGGATCAAAAATTCATTAATCTATGTAATTTACAACTGAAAGTTAAATAAATTTCAATATCGCCCCAATAAAATATTATAAACAATTAATTCATAAATAATCCACAAAAAAAATAAATACATATAATATAAAGATCTATAGGGTCTTCTCGTCTTTCAAAATCATTCTAGCTTTTTGACTAAAAAATAAAATTCTATAAATTATGATATGAGACAGTATATATCTCGTCCAATCATTCATACAAGTCCCCAATTAAAAAACTAATGATTATGCTACCTTTGCACAGTTAAAATTCTGCGGCCATTCAATATTTATCAGTGGGCAGATTAGACTTTATATTAAATTCAAAAAGACATGTTTTTGTTAAACAGGCGAATATATAATTTGCCGAATTCCTTATTTTAATCTATCAAATAAAATATTATCTTAACAACATAATATACTAATTCCATCATTATTTCTACAATTTTTCAATTAAATTCTAAACTTTAATATAAATTTAAAATATAGTAAATAATATAATACACAAGTATAAATTATAACATAATCCAAATTAATTGCTATTTATAAGCATATAAATACCTCAATAAAATTTATATTTTTAAAAATTTATCCAACAGCTCATCCCATTAGATATTACCATTTTTTTACAAATAATTTATAAAATAAATCCGTATATAAAAATAGCTGAATTAAATTCATTTCTTAAAGAACTAGATATCAAAAAAGACGAATAACATTTTATTACAAATTAAATATTAATAATAATTTTGATACATTAACTATTATATCCAATTAAATCCTTTTATTTCAAGAAATTTTTATAAAAAATTTTTATTTAATAAACCCTGATACACAAGGTACAACAAATAAAGTTTTCTTTCAACATATTAATTTTTCACTTATTTCAAAATTCTTTTACAATACATAATTCTCTATAATTTAAATCATTATTTCTTTATATAATACTAAAACAGTAAATAGTTATTTCTAATATAATCATTTTCTTTTTCTTAAAAAATATTAATAATTATTTAATAATCAATTTATACTGACTTGCACAGTAAACTTTTCAGTGTAAATGAAATGCTTTACTTAATAAGCTTTAAATTGTCATTCTAGATACACCTTCCGGTACATCTACTATGTTACGACTTATCTTATATTATTAACAAGAGCGACGGGCGATGTGTACATATTTTAGAGCTAAAATCAGTCCCCCAATATTCAGAAACTTACTATTAAATCCACCTTCATAAACTTATTTCAAAATTTATTTCGTTTAAATATATTTATTGTAACCCATGAATTCTTAATCATAAACTGCACCTTGACCTGATTTAATTTTCTATTAAAAATCTTGAAAATTATTATTCTTATAAAATTTTCAAATAACGGCGGTATACAAACTGAAAAACAAAATTAAGTAAGATCCAACGTGGACTATCGATTACACCACAGGTTCCTCTAAATAGACTAAAATACCGCCAAATTTTTTGAGTTTCAAGCCTATATCTATTACTACTCAAGTCACACTTTATACATTTTTAATAATAGGGTATCTAATCCTAGTTTCAAAAAAAAATTTCCAAGCTTCAGTAAATCAAGATTTATAGATATAAATAATAAAATTTCACCTAAAATTATTTATTTTTCTAATTTAAATTTACAACTTAACTCTTTACTAAATAAATTCACTTATATCCTCTGTTTAACCGCAGCTGCTGGCACAGATTTAGCCAATACTTAACAAAATTACAAATTCTAGGGTTGCCTAATTATTAATTTTGCTTACTGCAAATAATTTAATTAAATAGTTCATTTAGAAACATATTTATAATCGCACAAAAATTTACATATAAAATAATCTAATAATGAATTTTTCAAGCCAAAATAAAACTTTCTTAACTTTTGTCTCTTAATAAAATTATATAAAATTATTAAAACAATTTAATTTCAAGTTAAACAAGTCAAGCCTAATATTTAAATTTATTAATTATTATGTAAATAATTTACATTAAGTAAT